CTGACAGAAAAAAAAATGAAAGATCTGAATGCCAGAACAAAGACAATAAGAAATCAAATAGAAAAAATTACAAAAGAAAAGAAAAAACGATTTCTAATCTCAGAAAGAAATATTAGTCCTAACAAACTAAGTTATAATGCTAAAAGATTCAAATTAAAATCATCAAAAAATATTTTACAGATATTTAAAAGAAACAATGCTCAATTAGTCCGTAAATCATATTTTTTTATCAAAATTTTGATTGAAAAGATATATATAGATATCCTTCTAGCTATCATTAATATTCCGAGGATCAATGTACAGTTTTTTCTTGAATCACCAAGAAAAATGATTAATAAATACATTTATATGTATAATAAAAAAGAAAATCACAAAAGAATTGATAAAACAAATCAAAATACACTAATTCACTTTATCTCGATTATAAAAAAGGCATTTAATTCTAGTAATTTTAATAAGAACTCGAAGATTTTTTATAACATAACCTCCTTGTCACAAGCATATGTATTTTACAAATTATCACAAGTCCAAGTTATTAACCTATATAAGTTAAGATCTGTCCTTCAATATCATGGAGCATCTCTTTTTCTTAAGAATGAAATAAAAGATTATTTTGGAGTCCAAGGAAGATTTCAGTTCAAATTAAAAGATACAAATTTTAGAAATTCTGTAATGAATGAATGGAAAAACTGGGTAAGAAGTAATTATCAATATAAATACGATTTATCTCAGATCAGATGGTCTAGCTTAATATCGCAAAAATGGCGAAATAGAATGAATCAACAGCATATGATTCAAAATAAAGATTTAAATAAATGGAATTTATATGACAAAGACCAATTAATTCAGTATGAAAAACAAAATAATTTTGAAGTAGATTCATTATCGAACCAAAAAGATAATTTTAAAAAATACTATAGATATAATATTTTATTATATAAATCCATTAATTATGAAGATAAAAAAGACTCATCCATTTATGAATTACCATTCCAATTAAATAATAAGCAAGAGCTTTTTTATAATTACAAAATAGATAAAAGGAAATTATTTGATATGTCGGGAGGTATCCCTGTCAATAAGCATCTAGCGGAAGATGATATTATCGATACGGAAAAAAGCTCGCATAGAAAATATTTGGATTGGAGAATTCTCCATTTTGGTCTTAGAAAGAAAGTCGATATTGAATCCTGGATCGATACCGGAACCAAACAAAAAAAAAACCTTTTTGATTGGATGGGAATGAATGAAGAAATACTAGATCGTCCCACATCAAATTTAGAATTTTGGTTCTTTCCAAAATTTGTGATACTTTGCAACGCATATAAGATAAAATCATGGGTGATACCAATCAAATTACTTTTTTTAAATTTTAATGGAACTAAAAATGTTAGTGAAAATAAAAAAATCAACAAAAAGAAAAATAACGATCCTTTTATATCTATATCATCGAATGAAACAAAATCCATTCAATTAAAGAATCAAAATCATGAAGAAAAAGAGTCTGAGGATCAAGTAGATCTTGAATCAGTTCTAGTAAACCAAGAAAAAGATGTTGAAGAAGATTATGTAAGATCAGACAGGAAAGAGCGTAGAAAGAAAAAGCAATACAAAAGTAATACGGAAGCAGAACTTGATTTCTTGCTAAAAAGGTATTTATGCTTTCAATTAAGATGGGATGATTCTTTAAATCAAAAAATAATCAATAATATAAAAATATATTGTCTCCTGCTTAGATTGACAAATCCACGAGAAATTATTATATCCTCTATTCAAAGGGGAGAACTGAGTCTAGATATTCTAATGATTCAGAAAGATTTAACTCTTACAGAATTGATGAAAAAGGGAATATTGATTATCGAATCAACCCGTCTGTCGGTAAAAAATGATGGAAAATTTATTATGTATCAAACCATAAATATTTTATTGGTTCATAAGAGAAAACAACAAATTAATCAAAGATACAGAAAAAAAAACTATATTGATAAAAAGAATTTTACCGAATCTATTGTAATAAATCAAAGTTTAACTAGAAATAAAGACAAAAATAATTATGATTTACTTGTTCCCGAAAATCTTTTATCCTCTAAACATCGTAGAGAATTGAGAATTCTAATTTCTTTCAATTCAAAAAATGGAAATGATATAAATACAGAAATTATCAATAATAATAACATAAAAAACCACGCTCACATTATAGATAAAAGCAAACATTTTGATAGAGATAAAAATAAACTAATTAAATTAAAACTTTTTCTTTGGCCCAATTATCGATTAGAAGATTTAGCTTGTATAAATCGCTATTGGTTTGATACCAATAATGCTAGTCGGTTTAGTATGATAAGGATACATATATGTCCACGATTAAAAATTCGGTAAAGGTCCATTTGTCATATATATCCCATAGCATATCTAATCTAGTATATGAAATATATGAAAACAAGGAGAGGTCCATATACATTGTTTTACATCCCATATTCCATTCTGATACATGGAATTCAATCATGTATCAATTTGATCTAAAAATTAATCAATCCAATTTTTCGTTTTAAATTTTTAGATATAGATATAATTTTTTTTTCTTTTGTAAGGGAAGAAATATACCATTCCTTATGTATTTCTAGCCGAATAAAAAAAAATTGGATTGATTAATGTTGACAAAATTAGGAATTCCTAACGAATTGAAGATTATTGTGTATACCAAATTCAAACAAACTGACATTCTTATTTAATATTCCATTATTTATTATTACTGATCAATAAAACTATCTTAAAAAGGCGGGAGGAGGGGGATTTCATTTTATGGTAAAAAGTTCATTCATTTCAATTATTTCACAAGAAGACAAAAAAGAAAACAAGGGATCCGTTGAATTTCAAATAGTAAGTTTTACTAATAAGATACGAAGACTTACTTCACATTTGGAATTACATAGAAAAGACTATTTATCTCAAAGAGGTTTACGGAAAATTCTAGGAAAACGCCAACGACTACTGTCTTATTTGGCAAAGAAAAATGGAGTACGTTATAAAGAATTAATTAGCCAGTTGAACATTCGGGAATCAAAAACTCGTTAATTTGAAGAGTCTTTTTTTTTTATTATTTGATTTATTAGATCTTAAACTTGAATTTTGATGAACTTCTTTTCGTTTTCAGTAATTCATGGAAAAATAAATCGAGGAACCCCCTATGAATGTACCAGCTACAAGAAAGGACTTTATGATAGTCAATATGGGTCCCCACCACCCATCAATGCATGGCGTTCTTCGACTCATCCTTAGTCTAGACGGTGAAGATGTTATTGACTGCGAACCAATATTAGGTTATTTACACAGAGGGATGGAAAAAATTGCGGAAAACCGAACAATTATACAATATTTGCCTTATGTAACACGTTGGGATTATTTAGCTACTATGTTTACAGAAGCGATAACAATAAATGGACCGGAACAGTTGGGAAATATTCAAGTACCTAAAAGAGCTAGCTATATCAGAGTAATTATGTTGGAGTTGAGTCGTATAGCTTCTCATCTCTTATGGCTTGGCCCTTTTATGGCAGATATTGGTGGGCAGACCCCTTTCTTCTATATTTTTAGAGAAAGAGAGTTAATATATGATTTATTCGAAGCTGCCACTGGTATGAGAATGATGCATAATTATTTTCGTATCGGAGGAGTAGCAGCTGATCTACCTCATGGCTGGCTAGATAAATGTTTGGATTTCTGCGATTATTTTTTAACAGGAGTTGCTGAATATCAAAAACTTATTACGCGAAATCCTATTTTTTTAGAACGCGTTGAAGGAATAGGTATTGTTAGTGCAGAGGAAGCAATAAATTGGGGTTTATCAGGACCAATGCTACGAGCTTCCGGAGTACGATGGGATCTTCGTAAAGTTGATCATTATGAGTGTTATGACGAATTTGATTGGGGAGTCCAGTGGCAAAAAGAAGGGGATTCGTTAGCTCGTTATTTAGTCCGAATTGGTGAAATGACGGAATCCGTAAAAATTATTCAACAGGCTTTGGAAGGGATTCCAGGGGGGCCTTATGAAAATTTAGAAACTCGAAGTTTTGATAGAGAAAGGAATCGAGAATGGAATGATTTTGAATATCGATTTATTAGTAAAAAAACTTCTCCCGCCTTTGAATTGCCGAAACAAGAACTTTATGTTCGAGTTGAAGCACCAAAGGGAGAGTTGGGAATTTTTCTAATAGGGGATCAAAGTAGTTTTCCTTGGAGATGGAAAATTCGCCCGCCGGGTTTTATCAATTTGCAAATTCTTCCTCAATTAATTAAAAGAATGAAATTGGCTGATATTATGACAATACTAGGTAGCATAGATATTATTATGGGGGAAGTTGATCGTTGAAATGATAATTGATACAACAACAGTACAAGCTATCAATTCTTTTTCCAGATTGAAATCCTTAAACGAGGTCTATGGAATTATATGGATGCTTGTCCCTATTTTGACTCTTGTATTGGGAATCACGATAGGCATACTAGTAATTGTGTGGTTAGAAAGAGAAATTTCTGCAGGGATACAACAACGTATTGGACCTGAATATGCCGGTCCTTTTGGAGTTCTTCAAGCTCTAGCGGATGGAACAAAACTACTTTTCAAAGAAAATCTTTTTCCATCTAGAGGAGATACTCGTTTATTCAGTATCGGACCATCCATAGCAGTCATATCAACTCTATTAAGCTATTCAGTAATTCCTTTTGGCTATCACTTTGTTTTAGCGGATCTAAATATCGGCGTCTTTTTATGGATTGCCATTTCAAGTATTGCTCCCATTGGACTTCTTATGTCAGGATATGGATCAAATAATAAATATTCCTTTTTAGGTGGTCTACGAGCTGCCGCTCAATCGATTAGTTATGAAATACCATTAACTCTCTGTGTATTATCCATATCTCTACGTGCGATTCGTTGAAACATAAATTTTTCCCTATTCCCTTTTTCTTTATTAGGAAGAAGGTGAAATTAATTGAATATATATCTTTATTTTTTTATTCATCATTTGAATTGATGAACTAAATTAGATAGTTATATGAGTGAAAGAAAACAGCTTCTAAATTTGCAGTAAAAAAAATCGAGACTCATTTCTTATGTACAACAGTAAAGCAGAAATAAACATAAGAAGATGAGATCATTTGTCCCAAAATTGGTTGATTAGTCATCCTGGCTTGAAAGCGGACTCAAAGAATCAACCTTAGTGAGTTTTTACTATCATTTATATATATATTACTGTAATGCTACCGAGCATTTTACTATCATTTATATATATATTACTGTAATGCTACCGAGCAGTTGAGTAAAAATAAAAATGAGTGGATGGTTAGGAACACCAAGATACATAAAAGATTAGTAATAGAATTATCCAAAATAAAAGAATATTAATTGGGGCTTTAAATTAGTAGAAATGATCAGGCAGTACTCCCCATGATTCCGATCCAGAGTACGCTCCTATCCACCAATTAAACAAATGACTATCAGGAACGAACTAATCCTTTACCCTTTTTTTTTTCAGAAGGAAGAATAGGAACAAAAAAAAAAGAATAGAATTACAATAGAAAAAGAAAAAAAAGAGATCCTTTTTCTTCTTTCTTTCCTATATCGATATTCATAGAAATCGAATTCATGTCATAATTCATGAAATAATGGACTGTCTAATTATTTTTCGTAATCGAAAATGATAGGTTAAAATATTTATTGGTATTTCTACAAGAAGTATTTTATTGAAAGATTTAAGTTATTGCTCAAGAAAGAAAAATTGAAATTCTTAAAAGATGAGATCAATTCAGAAGTACTTTATTTTAGTATTATAACAGACAGAATTACATTGGTCAAATTTTGGAATTGGGGGGGCATCCGATAGATTTGGATCCTATTTATCCTACAAATATATCGAGATAAATAATATGATCTGGCCCTTAGATTTATTTATGGCCTTCGAGGAGCCATGTGAGGTGAAAATCTCATGTATGGTTCTGTAATAGCGATGGGAACAGTGATGTCATCACCGACTATGATTATCTAACAGTTCAAGTACAGTTGATATAGTTGAGGCACAATCAAAATATGGTTTGGGGGGATGGAATTTGTGGCGTCAACCTATAGGATTTATCATTTTTTTCATTTCTTCCCTAGCAGAATGTGAGAGATTACCTTTTGATTTACCAGAAGCAGAAGAAGAATTAGTAGCAGGTTATCAAACCGAATATTCGGGTATCAAATTTGGTTTATTTTATGTTGCTTCCTATCTAAACTTATTAGTCTCTTCATTATTTGTAGCAGTTCTTTACTTGGGCGGTTGGAATATCTCTATTCCATACATATCCGTTCCGGAGTTTTTTGATTTTGAAATAAATAAAGTAGGTAGAGTCTTTGGAACAACAATGGGTATTCTTATTACATTGGTTAAAACTTATTTGTTCTTGTTCATTCCTATCACAACAAGATGGACTTTACCTAGACTAAGAATGGACCAACTATTAAATCTTGGATGGAAATTTCTTTTACCTATTTCTCTTGGCAATCTATTATTAACAACCTCTTCCCAACTCTTTTCACTATAAAGTAATTCTTTTCTATATTTATAGTTTGTCTCAAACAAGATAAAGAAACAAATATAAAATTATTCATAGAGATTCACGATATGTTCCCTATGGTAACTGGGTTCATGAATTATGGTCAACAAACCATACGGGCTGCAAGGTACATTGGTCAAAGTTTCATGACTACCTTATCCCACGTAAATCGTTTACCTGTAACTATTCAATATCCTTATGAAAAATTAATCACATCGGAGCGTTTCCGCGGTCGAATCCATTTTGAATTTGATAAATGCATTGCTTGTGAAGTATGTGTTCGTGTATGTCCTATAGATTTACCTGTTGTTGATTGGGAATTGGAAACTAATATTCGAAAGAAACGATTGCTTAATTACAGTATTGATTTCGGAATCTGTATATTTTGTGGCAACTGTGTTGAGTATTGTCCAACTAATTGTTTATCAATGACTGAAGAATATGAACTTTCTATCTATAATCGTCACGAATTGAATTATAACCAAATTGCTTTAGGTCGTTTACCAATGTCAGTAATTGACGATTATACAATTCGAACAATTTCGAATTCACCTCAATCTTTAATCAAAATGGGCAAACCCCCTTTGATTAAAGATTGATTGAAGAGTCATTTTTAATCATTAAACAAAGATCTAGGTTTGATCTAAAAGTCTGAAATATTTTTTTTTTTCATTTTGTTTGGTCAATAACTACAAAAGCTACAAATCCCAACTAGCGATTGGATTTGATTGATTGGTAAGAATTGCAGCGCAGCTTAATTTGGATTGAAAATCTATTAATATAGTCATAATTCTATCCATAATTATTTCTATTTCGAAATAAAAATTAAAGTGTCAATTTTCATTTTTTCGAGAAAGAATGAGATTAGTCCGATAGCGATACTACAGTAATTTAAATCTTTTAGGATTTAATTCAATTAGGAACCCATTCTAAATAAGTTTTTCCTGGTCGGGTCAATAAAGTCATGAAAAAAAAAAAGAATTTGATTTTTTTATCTTTTATTTTACGTACAATGAATTTACCTGGACCAATACATGATTTTCTTTTAGTCTTTCTAGGATTAGGTCTTATATTAGGAGGTCTAGGAGTGGTATTACTTACCAATCCAATTTTTTCTGCCTTTTCATTAGGATTGGTTCTTGTTTGTATATCCTTATTCTATATTTTATCAAACTCTCATTTTGTAGCTGCGGCGCAGCTCCTTATTTATGTGGGAGCTATAAATGTTTTAATTTTATTTGCTGTGATGTTCATGAATGGTTCAGAATATTACAAAGATTTCAATCTTTGGACTGTTGGGAATGGTCTTACTTCTCTAATTTGTACAAGTCTTTTTGTTTTACTAATTACTATTATTTCAAATACAACATGGTATGGGATTATTTGGACTACAAGAGCAAACCAGATTATAGAGCAAGATTTGGTAAGTAATGGTCAACAAATTGGAATTCATTTATCAACAGATTTTTTTCTTCCATTTGAATTTATTTCAATAATTCTTTTAGTTGCTTTGATAGGTGCGATTGCCACGGCTCGTCAGTAATAAATCTTTTAAATTGGCAATCGCAATCCAAATCAGACTTTATTCTATGTTATCCCATTTATTTTAAGATTATTCATATATAAATTCTTTTATTCGATCTATATTCCAATCTATTTTTTTTTTGTTTTGTCCTTGTGATATTCTTATTCTAGTCAATCTAATCTGTTGATGTTAAATTGTTGTTCATTGTTCATATTGAAATAAATCGAAATCGATAAGGAGTTGGGCGATGATGCTCGAATATGTGCTTGGTTTGAGTGCTTATTTATTTTCTATCGGTATCTATGGATTGATCACGAGTCGAAATATGGTTAGAGCCCTTATGTGTCTTGAACTTATATTGAATGCCGTCAATCTAAATTTCGTAACATTTTGTGATTTTTTTGATAGTCGACAATTAAAAGGAAATATTTTATCAATTTTTGTTATATCTATCGCAGCCGCTGAAGCAGCTATCGGGCCGGCTATAGTTTCGTCAATTTATCGTAATAGAAAATCAATCCGTATCAATCAATTGAATTTGTTGAATAAGTAGTATTAATCATATAAAATAGTTAGATTCATTAATTTGAATTGACATCTATAATACATAGCGTATCTGATAATGTTTACGAAAACGTAAGAAATTAAAGTATCTTGGTTCTATCTCATGAGTCGATCCGAAATTGAATAGACAAATTATGATAAATCATTGATTCATCTGGTGTCTAAATATATGATCCATTTAAAAATTTACTAGATCGAAAATTTATGACGTAAAAAAAAAAAAAAATTATAGATCCAATGTCACATTCAGTAAAAATCTATGATACATGTATAGGGTGTACTCAATGTGTCCGGGCCTGCCCCACGGATGTATTAGAAATGATACCTTGGGACGGGTGTAAAGCTAAGCAAATTGCTTCTGCTCCAAGAACAGAAGACTGTGTTGGCTGTAAGAGATGCGAATCCGCCTGTCCAACAGATTTCTTGAGTGTTCGAGTTTATCTATGGCATGAAACAACTCGAAGCATGGGTCTAGCTTATTAATACTTTCCAGAAAAAACCACTTGAATACATTTGATTTTTTGTTTACCGACAAAAACCCGTACTCGAAAAAAAAAATCTATTTTTTTTTTTATTATTATTTTTTTTTTTCGAGTACGGGTTTTTCTTGTCCAAGTGTATCTTGTCTTTACCACGAATTCTTTTCCTTGGTTAACAATATTTGTAGGTTTACCAATATCCGCGGGTTTCTTGATTTTCGTTTTCCCTCATAGAGGAAATAAGGTAATTAGGTGGTATACTATATTTATATGTCTACTAGAACTCCTTTTAATGACCTATGCATTCTCTTATTATTTCCAATTGGACGATCCCTTAATCCAATTGACGGAGTCTTATAAATGGATTAATTTTTTTGATTTTTACTGGAGATTAGGAATAGATGGACTTTCTCTAGGACCTATTTTACTGACCGGATTTATCACCACTTTAGCTACTTTAGCGGCTCGGCCAATTACTCGGGATTCCCGATTATTTCATTTTTTGATGTTAGCAATGTATAGTGGTCAAATAGGATTATTTTCTTCTCAAAATCTTTTACTTTTTTTCATTATGTGGGAGTTAGAATTAATTCCTGTTTATCTACTTCTAGCCATGTGGGGGGGAAAGCAACGTCTGTATTCAGCTACAAAATTTATTTTGTATACTGCAGGAAGTTCTGTTTTTTTATTAATGGGGGCCTTAGGTATCGCTTTCTATGCTTCCAATGAACCAACATTCAATTTTGAAACATCAGCTAATCAATCATATCCTGTGACCTTGGAAATACTATTCTATATTGGATTTCTTATTGCTTTTGCTGTCAAATCACCGATTATACCCTTACATACATGGTTACCAGACACCCATGGAGAAGCACATTACAGTACTTGTATGCTTTTAGCTGGGATCTTATTAAAAATGGGAGCATATGGATTGGTTCGAATAAATATGGAATTATTATCCCACGCCCATTCTATATTTTCTTCTTGGTTGATAATAGTAGGCGCAATACAAATAATCTATGCAGCTTCAACATCTTCTGGTCAAAAAAATTTAAAAAAAAGAATAGCCTATTCTTCTGTATCTCATATGGGTTTTACAATTATAGGAATTTGCTCTATAAGCGATATGGGACTCAACGGGGCCATTTTACAAATAATATCTCATGGATTTATCGGCGCTGCGCTTTTTTTCTTGTCAGGAACAAGTTATGATAGAATACGTCTTGTTTATCTTGACGAAATGGGCGGAATGGCTACCCTAATGCCAAAAATATTCATGATGTTCAGTATCTTATCATTAGCTTCTCTTGCATTACCGGGCATGAGCGGTTTTTTTGCGGAATTGGTAGTATTTTTTGGAATAATTACCGCCAAAAAATATTTTTTAATGCCAAAAATACTAATTACTTTTGTAACGGCAGTTGGAACGATATTGACTCCTATTTATTTATTATCTATGTTACGCCAGATGTTCTATGGATACAAGCTGTTTAATGCCACAAATTCTTATTTTTTTGATTCTGGACCACGAGAATTATTTGTTTCGATTGCTATCCTTCTGCCTGTAATCAGTATTGGTATTTATCCGGATTTCGTTTTCTCATTATCAGTTGACAAGGTCGAAGCTATTCTATCTAATTATTTTTATAGCTAATTTTTTTTTATAGGTAATTATTCTAATTTTATAGGTAGTTATTAGTTATTATAAAATAAAAAAACGGAATTGTAATCAGATATGTTTAGCATTTGCGAGAACCTTTTGAATCACTCCATTACTTGAGTGATTCAAAAGGTTCTCAACGACTTCCCTGAAGCTTCTTATATATATGTTAAGCTGTCCTATGGTTATATTTGTCAAACTCTTTCTTCAATTCAATTAGATATTAATGTAAATGAACCATAACTATGTAGTCCTATTCCTAATAAATTAACCCCAAAATAGCATATCCAGATTATAAGAAAACCGATAGAAGCGACAATTGCAGAATTTAAACCTTCCGAATTCTTATTTGTTCGAGTATGGAAATAAATCGCGAATATGGTCCAAGTAATAAATGCCCAAGTTTCTTTTGGGTCCCAGTTCCAATATGATCCCCATGCTTCATTAGCCCAGACTGCTCCTGAAAGAATACCTATGGTTAAAAAAAGAAACCCTATACTAAGAATACGAAAACCCCAATGATCTAATTGTTGAATCAATTGAAACCTGTAATAATTCCTAGAAGAAGGAAAAAAAGTATTTTTAAAAATACTTTTATTTTCCATCATGTATTGGATCTCATCAACGGGAAATGAATCATTTAATAAATTATTGTTTTTACCAACAATTCTTATGACTTTTCGAAATGTAATTACTAGAAGTGCTGCTGACAATAATGATCCACATAAAAGAGCTGCATAGCCCGATACCATCATACTTACGTGCATTATTAACCACTGGGATTGGAGAGCAGGTACTAAGATTTTAGATTGATGCATGTCGGTTAAAAGACCCCAAGTAGCAAAGCCTTGGGTAAAAAAAGTACTTGGTGCGGTTATTGTGCTTAAATAATTTTTATGTTTTTTAAAATATGGAACCATATGAATAATAGAGAAAATCCATGAAAGAAATATTAATGATTCGTATAAATCACTTATTGGTAAATGTCCCGAATAAATCCAACGAGTAATTAGTAATCCTGTTAGGCAGAAAAAAGTAGTTAACATGCCTTTTTCTGACGAATCATAGAGTCCCACGAATTCATTGACTAATAAGGTTAGAAAATGAATTATAATTACAATTGAAACGACCGAAAAAGATATATGAGTTAATATATGTTCTAAAGTCAAAAATATCATAAAAAAAAGGGGGGAATACTTTAATTATCCATAATTCTACATACGGAATTGAATTCATTATAGGATTTATTCTATCCTTTTAATAATTAGAATTAGATAATTTTAAAATAGATAATTTTAAAATGTTATGCCGCCACTCGGACTCGAACCGAGATGCTCTAGCACTGCTTCCTAAGAGCAGCGTGTCTACCGATTTCACCATGGCGGCTTGCTCAAAATTATAATAACCTTTTTTTATTCAATCGGCGAGCTTGAAGGAGTTAATTCAATGTAATATTTTTTTAGAAACATTAAAATTAATGAAAAAAAAAATTCATTTTTCATTTTTTCAATTTCAACATTCCATTCAAGGGATTTCTGAAACTATTTTATTGTATTAATCCTTAGGGTTTCGTTAGGTAGAAAATTTGTGTTAAGGTTTAGCAACCCCATTAGGTATTGATTTATGGACATATAATATAACAAAAAAGTTTCGAGTTCTGTCCCGGACTTTAAAATTCTTTAAAATTTAAAAATCTTATCTAATTTAATGTATATACCTTGATACATTATCCAGCCCAAACATATGATCTAAACTAGATCAGTCAAAATTTACACATTTTTATCTACCTGGTACTTCTTTATAATTGGATTGAAGGCATCAAAGGTTCTATTTTCTATACAGTTATAAAATAAGTTAAACTTAATTCATTTTTTTTTTTTATTAAAAATAATAAGATTTTTTTTATGGAACATACATATCAATATTTATGGATTATATCTTTCGTTACACTTCCAGTCCCTATGTTAATAGGAATGGGACTGCTACTTTTTCCGGTGTCAACAAAAAAGCTTCACCGTATATGGGCTTTTCCCAGTGTTTTATTGTTAAGTATAGTTATGGTTTTTTCGATCGATCTGTTTATTCAGCAAATAAATAGCAGTTCCATTTATCAATATGTATGGTCTTGGACCATCAACAATGATTTTTCCTTAGAGTTCGGGCACTTGATTGACCCACTTACTTCTATTTTGTTAATATTAATTACTACGGTTGGAATTTTGGTTCTTGTTTATAGTGACAGTTATATGTCTCATGATCAAGGCTATTTGAGATTTTTTGTTTATATGAGTTTTTTCAATACTTCAATGCTGGGATTAGTTACCAGTTCGAATTTAATCCAAATTTATATCTTTTGGGAATTGGTTGGAATGTGCTCTTACCTATTAATAGGTTTTTGGTTCACACGACCTATTGTGTCCAATGCTTGTCAAAAAGCATTCGTAACTAATCGTGTAGGCGATTTTGGTTTATTATTAGGAATTTTAGGTCTTTATTGGATAACAGGCAGTTTCGAATTTCAGGATTTGTTTGAAATATTCAATAACTTGATTTATAATAATGATAATGAGGTTCATTTTTTATTTGTTACCTTGTGCGCTTTCCTATTATTTTCCGGTGCAATTGCTAAATCGGCGCAATTCCCCCTTCATGTGTGGTTACCGGATGCCATGGAAGGACCTACCCCTATTTCGGCTCTAATACATGCTGCTACCATGGTAGCAGCGGGAATTTTTCTTGTAGCTCGACTTCTTCCTCTTTTCGTAGTTATACCTTACATAATGAAGCTAATAGCTTTGATAGGTATAATAACAGTACTATTAGGAGCTACTTTAGCTTTTGCTCAAAAAGATATTAAGAGAGGTTTAGCTTATTCTACAATGTCTCAATTGGGTTATACGATGTTAGCTTTAGGTATGGGCTCCTATCGAGCCGCTTTATTTCATTTGATTACTCATGCTTATTCGAAAGCATTGTTGTTTTTAGGATCTGGATCCATTATTCATTCAATGGAAGGTATTGTTGGCTATTCTCCGGATAAGAGTCAAAATATGGTTCTTATGGGTGGTTTAACAAAACATGTTCCAATTACAAAAATTGCTTTTTTATTAGGAACCCTTTCTCTTTGTGGTATTCCACCTCTCGCCTGTTTTTGGTCCAAAGATGAAATTCTTAATGATAGTTGGTCGTATTCACCTATTTTCGCAATAATAGCTTTTTCCACAGCAGGATTAACTGCATTTTATATGTTTCGGGTTTATTTACTTACTTTTGAAGGGCATTTAAATATTTATTTTCAAAATTATAGTGGTAAAAAAAACAGCGCATTCTATTCAATATCTTTATGGGGTAAACAGGGATCAAAAATCTTAAAAAAAAAAATGCGTTTATTACCTTTATTAACAATAAATAATAAAAATAATAATGAAAGAGCTTCTTTTTTTTGTTTTTTTTGGAAGAAAATATATCAAACTGGTGGTACTGTAAGAAAGATGACGTGTCCTTTTATTACTATTAATCATTTTGGTACTAAAAGAATTTTTTCCTATCCCCAGGAATCGGATAATACTATATTATTTCCGATGCTTGTTTTGGTACTATTTACCTTGTTTATTGGAGCTATAGGAATGCCTTTCAATCAATTCAATCAAGAAGAAATGAATTTGGATATATTATCCAAACTGTTAATTCCGTCTTTAAGTCTTTTACATCAAAATCAAAATAAGTCTGTAGATTGGTATGAATTTGTAACAAATTCAACTTTTTCAGTCAGTATAGCATCTTTTGGGATATTTATAGCGTCTTCTTTATATAAGCCGATTTATTCATCCTTACAAAATTTGAAATTCCTTAATTTGATTGCTAAAAAAGGTCCTAAGAGAATTCTTTGGGACAAAATAATAAATGTGATATATGATTGGTCCTATAATCGTGGTTACATAGATGTTTTTTATGCAATATCTTTAACAGAAGGCATAAGAAGATTGGCGGAATTAACTTCTTTTTTTGATAGACGAGTAATTGATGGAATTACCAATGGAGTTGGCTTTACGAGTTTCTTTGCAGGAGAAGGCATAAAATATGTAGGAGGTGGTCGCATCTCTTTTTATCTCTTATTATATTTATTTTATGTATTAATCTTTTTATTAATTTCTTCATCCATTTTTTCTTCTTTT